CTTAGACAAAAAGAGAAGTGACTTGGCCAAAAAGAGAAGTGACTTGGACAAAAAGAGAAGTGACTTAGACAAAAAGAAACGAAGTGACTTAGACAAATCTTGTTTGTCGATAACCTCGGACCAATCAATCGAATATTGATTAATACGTAATAGATCGAACACTACTTGAAAACGGCTCTTCCGCTCAGAAACGAAATGTTCCAAATGTTCCTGGAAATTCTTGCTCCCATTGGACCATTTGTATCTATATGCATCAGGATCCCGATTCATGGATCTCTCGGTTCGAGAAATAAGAGGATCGAACCATTTCTTCTGACTCTTTTTCAAATTCGATAAATGTTGGTTGATCGTATATTTCATTAGAGTTCTATGATTCAGAGTATCATTTCCTATTTGATCCCTTTGAATTCCATATTCGAAGTTGCGATCGGATCTATTCATTAAAAAGAATCGATTCGATACATTTCTTATGTATCCATAGGTGCTATATTGGATTTGAATCAAATTTCGGATCAATCTATATTGATTGACTGCCTCCATTATGTTGTTGCTAGCAAATACCACTATTTTTGGTTTTGGATCTTCCAAATCATTCCCGCAGGAGATCCGGACCGATTTTTTTCTGATCCTTCGATAAAAAGATTCATTCTCTTCATAAAAAATAGGAGGTAGAACCAATAAAGATTTCTTTTTCGATTTATCCCTGGAGTTGAATACCTCATTCAAGAATTTTTTTTGATCCAATCCGTAGGAATCAATAGAAAAGGCAAATCCCTTATGATACACCAGATCCGGCTCGGTTATTGATAGAGTGAATAGATCTGCCATTTCTTGAAATCTCTCTTCTGATTCAAAATCGTGGTGTAACGTGTATCCCCCCCTGTTCCGGTCATGGAATAGATGAAATAAATCAAAAAATGGATTTTTGTTCAAGAATGAAATCTTATTGGAAGTGTCCATATCCGGTTCATCCTTCGGAACCATATCACATCCCGGATCTGATGAAATAGGATGAATTGAGACGGTATTTTGTAAATACGTAATTATCTTGAATATATCAACCATTTCCTTCTTTTCCGATCGCCTGGAAGGGACAAAAGAAACATCTTGTTGTTTCTTCAACACTTTCTGATCTCTAGTGGGCCTCTCAGTAGGATTCGAACCCAGATGAAGTTCTGACCATCTGTCAGAGAAAAAAGAACGAATTGATCTTGTAGGATTCCCAAGAAATTCTTCGATTTCTTCCGGAAGCAGATGATTATTCATCTGCTTCTCACGTTCCGTGAATAGCCGGGACATTGAGGAATATCCAGAAAGGCATTTCGGGAATCGGTCTGATTCTATCTCTGTTCGTTCCGTTTGAAGAAAGGAAGGATCCCAAAGAATCGATCTTTCTTTTAGTTGTTGAATCTCTCTTTGATTGATCAATGTGTGATATTCCGAATCCTCATTACTAATGGAATCGAAATGATCTCTGGATTGATCAGAAGATCCTTTCAATTGGCTAGAATCCGTTACTTGAACGAAAATAGATCTTGTGGAATCATATTGAATATTTGACGATACATTCCGCACCTTGCTAAAAAACCGATCCTTGTTTACCAACCACACATTGTCTAACCAAATCCAATGCTCTCTCGATACGTTCCTCAAAAAATCCGATTCGTGCGGATTCTTCCCCCAACTAACGAAGAGATCTTGGCGGAATTGCCACATATGAAATTGAGCACAATTTTGCAAAGAAATACCCCACTTCTTTCTCGAGAAGAGATGGGAAACATGCTCAATATCATTTGATTGAATAGTTGACTCAGCTCCTTGTTGTTTGAAGAAACCCTCCACTTCAATTGGTCTTTGAAAAGCAGACATGAGATAACAAATCCAGTGTTTCACTAAGATTTCGACGAATAGCTGTCCCGAATTCAAGTTGATTATGTTTCGCTTCTTCCTCGGAGAAAGACGATCAAACAATTCCCAATCATGGTCCTTGCGGATCGGATCATCCGTATAGGATACAAAAAGAAACTCCAGATATTTTATATCTTTCTCTTTGAATGAGATCTCAATTCCAGCTACGGTTTCATTAGATATCTTACAACTAGAATCCCTCTTTTTTCCGATCCGGTTCCTCCACCACCGCGAACCCCAGTTAGATTCAGGCATGATACACTTTTTAGTTATTGGGAGAACCAAAGTACTCTCTTTCGGATCCATGAAACAACTCTCAGAGATCCTTTTCCCTTTTGGAAGATAGAGGAGCGAAACAATCAACCTATTGATATTGGAAGACCCAAAAGATTTTTCCAATGTATCATTTCTGGGTCCAATGGAATTCATAGGTATAGGAAGAAGCCCCATCAAATAGAGATTTTTGCTTTCGACTATATTTCGATTATTAATACGATATATAAGGACCGCTACTACAAGCAGTACTACACCTTTGATCGTGAAATATCGATTGCTTGCCGAACCCTGTGAATCGCGTGAAAGTAGGATACTC